TTTGTTGTTCAAAATGAATGGCTTCGTTTTTGTAATTTTCTAATTGTTCTAAAGTTGTATAAATTGAATTAATTAAATTCAATTTTTCTCGTTCGATCTCAGAATAGCCATTCACCCGAAACCGATCTGCTTCCATTTCAACTTTCCTTAAGCGTGCCTGGGCTTTTTCCAGCTGTTCAATCGCCCCTTCCCGTAGTTCTTCTGAATTTCGAATAGTTCTCAAGATTCTCTGTTTTCGATTATCTAATAAATCACTTAATGAAAGTGGATTCTCTTTCCATTCATTTCAAAATGGATATGATCTCTTCCCGAACCAAACATGAACCTTTCGATTCATTTGGCTCTCACACTCAATTACTTATGGTAAATTTCCCTATTTTTTTTTTATGTAATGAACCTATCCTCTTTTCTCTATTTATATATTTTTTTTTAATATTGAAAACAATTCCCAATAGAAGACCAGAATATTCGGAGGACTCTTCTGACCAAACAAATATATGTCAGCAAAGTTGTTTTTTTTTTCTTCAAATCCAAAGAATTCTTATTAATTTATACATAGGTCATCGATTACGCATTGTTTGTATATAAAGGGAGGGTAAAATTCACCCGTTTTTTTTCTCGCCGTAAAGAGGATTCAAGCTATTTTATCGACATGAGTGTTCTATATCGAAATAAATCTAATAATTTTCTTGAAACCAGTTCAGTTCTGTATTAACATAGTGGTAGAAAGAGTACTACACTGCGTCTAGACTTCAAACTATTCACTTTAACCATGGTAATAGTCCAAAAGTATTGGTTAATAGAGAATCAAAGTAAATTTACCAATAAATCACGAAATGCTATGGTTCTTCAATATTTTTTTTATTCCATTTTTTTTTAATTTTATTATTATTAAATTAAAAAAAAAATGGAATTAATTAATTCAGAAGTAATTCGCGGGATTATGCACATTTTCTTAGTTATAACGAAAAAGTGCAGTTTAGTTGGATCCAATCTATTCTTTGAAATAAACAACTCGCACACACTCCCTTTCCAAAAAAAACCAATACACCTAACACTACACTTAGATTTATTGGATTTGTTGCTAAAATATCGGTATTAAACCCGAAACTTCCGGCGGATGGCCAATAGCCCAAACAAAGGAAAGAATCGGTTATATTTTTCATATGATCTCATCTCCTCTTATGAATAGACTCATTTTCTTTCTACGATTCCTATATTATTTGAATTGGTCAATTAATTGGAAGATTAACTATAAGAATGAAACTTATTAGAATTCGATACTAGTTCTTATGTCAATTGCAAAATATCTCTAGTTTTAACACTTTCCAAAATAAAAAAAAAAAAAAAAAGAGTTCGTTGGACTAAAAAAGAGAAGAAAGAAGGCGAATCAGTATGTAAATTCTTCACCTTTCAATTAGTCCTTCCCCTGTGTTCTTGTCCTAACGTTTAAATAATTTTAGGAGTGAAATCTTAATAGAATTCCAAAAAGCAAGACCGGCAAAGCAAGTCCAGGGAAAAAAGTCTATCTATTTATAGTTTTCTTTTTTTTAGAATTAAACAAAAGGATTAGCAAATAAAAGCGCTAATGCTACAACCAGCCCATAAATTGTTAAAGCTTCCATAAAAGCCAGACTAAGCAATAAAGTACCACGTATTTTCCCTTCTGCCTCTGGTTGTCGTGCAATCCCTTCTACAGCTTGCCCTGCAGCAGTGCCTTGACCAACCCCAGGTCCAATAGACGCAAGCCCTACGGCCAAGCCAGCAGCAATAACGGAAGCAGCAGATATAATTGGATTCATGAGAATTTCCTCGTAACCTAAATATAAAATAAAGAAATAGTTAATGATATAATCAACCAATAAATTATGAATTAATTATTCAATTACCAAGATTTATTCCGTTAAGGTAATTAAGAATAATTCTAAAAAAGAATACATAGTTATTTAACTATACGAATTACTTCGAGATTTCTTTTTTGGTCTCTACCTACATCGTTTTTTTGTGAATCTGTATAACCTTTGTTTTTATCTTACCTTACATCTGAAACCATTCTTTGAATTCTTCGTTTTTTTTTATTGAATTTCTTTAGTCATTAAATATTTAATCCACAATTAGAGATGAAAGGGAAGGGCTTTGTTTTTTTGAATCCCTATATAAATTTACAGTAGTAGCGGGGCAATTTTAGATAAAAAATATTAGTTTATTTCAGATATATGGTTAGTTCATATATAACTAGTTCATATAGAATATCACATATACATGGGTTTCTTCTATGCTGTAAACCAATTCTTTTTTAGCTGAAATCGAATTCAAAATCATTCTTTGAAACCTCCAAAACCAAAACAAAGAAAGAGTTATCTTATAGTGATCAGATTATATACACCTAGTTTGATCCCCCTCACCTCTACCCTATCTTTTTTTATCTTGTTGTTTTTTTTTTAAGCCCTTCTTCCCCCTTTTTTTATTATCCCATATGGATACAATTAATCTAAAAAATTCGTTAGACTTCATTATTGTTGCATAGAAATATTGGAATTTGAGTGATCTAAATTTCATTTTTTTGAATTCTATTTTGGTCAATCATTGAATTGAATGTGAATGAAACGGGAATCTCTTCTAGTTCTATATAGTATCTTTTTTTCACACGTCGTAAACGTAAATATCACACATAATTCTAATTCTTCATTTTTTTTTATTTTCTATTTCTTTTCTAATATCTAATATATATATATATATATATATTGATGTTTACTAAGTAGATTATCTTGAGCCGCAGTAGATGTACGGCAAGCTAAACGAAAAAGACTCTTTTTTAGAAAACAACCAGTCAATGGTGGCCTTCCATGGATTCACCTATATAAGCCGCAGCTAAAGTAGCAAAAATTAGAGCTTGAATACCGCTTGTAAATAATCCAAGGAACATAACAGGTATAGGAACTACTAAAGGTACTAAAGAAACAAGAACAACAACTACTAATTCATCAGCTAATATATTTCCGAAAAGTCGAAAACTAAGTGATAAGGGTTTTGTGAAATCTTCTAAGATGTTAATCGGTAAAAGGATTGGAGTTGGTTGGATGTATTTACTAAAATAAGCTAATCCTTTTTTTGAAAGACCCGCATAGAAATATGCAACAGATGTAAGTAAAGCTAATGCAACGGTAGTATTTATATCGTTTGTGGGTGCAGCTAATTCCCCATGAGGTAATTGTATGATTTTCCAAGGCAAAAGAGCCCCTGACCAATTAGAAACAAAAATAAATAGAAACATAGTTCCAATAAAAGGAACCCACGGACCATATTCTTCTCCAATCTGAGTTTTGCTCACGTCTCGAATGAATTCAAGAACATATTCAAAGAAATTCTGACCGAAAGTGGGAATGGTTTGCAGATTTCGAATAACTAGAATGGCTGAAACTAATAAGAAAGCAATTACAACCCAAGAAGTAATAAGTACTTGGGCATGTACTTGGAAACTCCCTATTTGCCAATAGAAATGTTGACCTACTTCCACAGCAGATATATCGTATAATCTTTTGAATGTGTTGATAGAACATAATAAAACATTCATATTGTCCTGCCCTCTAAAAAAATAAGAACTTAAAAGGGAATTATTTTTATTCAAACATCTCCTTTCCTTTTTTGATTTGTCTACTTTCATTTTTGATTTTGAATCCCGCGACTAATCCCATCAAATTTTCGTTTGTTCTTTTTACATTTTTTTTTATTTTTTGTGCAATTTCTTACTAGTATAGTAACCGATTCCCTAAATTTATGAATCCCTCCAACCAAATCAAATAAATTATTTATCTTATTATTAATCAAGAATTTCTTATATAGCTAGAACGACCCTCACAAATTGCAAATACTAATTTGTTAAGAATTAATCGAATTGAGGCTATAGCATCATCATTAGCTGGAATCGAAATATCAGCTAGGTCCGGATCACAATTTGTATCGATTATACAAATTGTTGGAATTTCCAAAGTTATACATTCTCGAAGAGCCGTATATTCTTCTTGTTGATCGACGATTATTACAATATCTGGTAACCCCGTCATATATTTAATGCCACCAAGATATGTTTCCAAATGAGCTAATTGTCTCTTCAATATAGCGGCATCCCTTTTTGGAAAAAAATGGAGTCTTCCCGTTTTTTGTTGCCTTCTCAAGTCCCTGAACTTTTGAAGTCGTGTTTCTGTAGTATACCAATTCGTTAACATACCACCGAGCCATTTTTTATTAACATAATGACACCGAGCTCTTATTGCAGCCCGCGCTACTGAATCAGCTGCTTTTTTTTTTGTACCAACAATTAAGAATTGTTTTCCCCTACTTGCTGCATCAAAAACTAAATCACAAGCTTCTGATAAAAACCGAGCAGTTCTAATAAGATTTATAATATGAATACCCTTACGTTTTGCAGATATATAAGGTGACATTTTAGGATTCCATTTTCTAGTACCGTGGCCAAAATGAACTCCTGCCCCCATCATCTCTTCCAAAATTATGTTCCAATATCTTTTTGTCATTTATATTTATCCCCACACTTTTCTTTCATTTCCATTTTTTTTTATTTTGCAATGAAATAAAGAGACCTGATATACTGAAATATAAATTAATAAGTGTTCCGAAGGAACCTTCTCTTCTACCGAAGATTGGCCGTTGCTACATGATCAGGCCTTTTTTCTATTTTATACGATTATTCTCTTTATTATTTTTATTTTATTACAAAAATGACCGGAGATGAATCCGCCCTTAGGAATCATTCTTTGAGGAATTATTAAATTCTAGATTGTTCGGATTTATCACATAAATTCTTTGAAATGCAAAAAAGAATTATCTATGGTGAGACAAAATATCTCTCATTTCGTCCTTGAATAAATTCTTTTTTTTTGTTTCCAAGGTAATCTTGTTATATTGCATTGACTTTGAACGGTGCATTATTCTTTTGAACCCGGTACCAACTGGTATCATTCCTCCTAAAACAACGTTCTCTTTCAGACCTTTCAACCAATCTATGCGACCTCGGAGAGCGGCTTTTGCTAAAACTCTAGCAGTTTCTTGAAAACTTGCTTCAGATATGAAACTTTGAGTATTGAGAGATGTTTTTGTTATTCCCAACAATAGAACTCTATAGCAAATTGCCTCTTCTAAGGCACGCCCAGCTCGTTCGGCTCGCAACAATCCAATTAGTTCACCGGGCGAAAAAACATTAGACATTCCATCTTCTGAAACCAATACTTTGGATGTTATTTGACACACAATAATTTCTATATGTCTATTATGGATGTAAACTCCCTGGGATCTATAAACTTTTTGAATTTTATTAACCAAAGAAATACGACTTTGCGCTACTGTTAGCTCAGCACCAACCAAGAATCCCCAAGGAATGCCAAGAATTCTTGTTATACGCCCGTTCCAAGTATCAACTCTCTTTTCTAGGTTCATCGATATTGAATCAATCGAACGAACTTCTAATACCTGTTCCACTTTTGGAAGACCTTGTGTTATATCACCTGATCTAGATTTTTCATATATAAATGTAACTAATATATCTCCTTCAGAAAGTATTTCTCCATAATGGCCATGAACAGTTGCTCCTGGAGTCGCCAAATAAGGGTTAGCCAATCTTATCCCTACAGAATCCATTTGAACAATTAGAACTTGACCCGATTTTAAGTGTAGTGCATTTTTCGTTTGAACTATACATACATTTTCGCAAATAAATTGCCCAAGACTAATTATTAGAAACGTTTTTTCACAATAATTATGATGGAGAAAATGCCAATTCAAATAGAATGGATTTAAAACGATGTTCTTAGATAGATCAGGTTTATAAATTTTCTCGTTTTCGTCCATTAAATAATATTTGAATACTTGAAAAGTTTCCTTGAATTTGTCAAGTTGCAAATTTTTATTTATCGAAATCTGATTATGAGTTATTAAACAGTAAAAATAAAAATTTGCAACTTGAAGGGCTATTCCTAAAGGACCTAACGAATTATGAATTGGAATTATAGGATCTCTTTGAATTTGATTAATTTCTTCTTTTATCCCATTGTAATATTTTACATCATTGAATGATCGTATTTGAAAACAATTAGATGATGACAAAATTATAAAAGATCGGCATTTCTCATTTCTATTCAACAACATACGAATAGTTCCATGATTTTGGCTAAGTGATTGTTGAATTTTTTCCTTCGAATCAATAGAAAAAAATGGATTGATGTTGGTCCGATCCGACTTATTATCTGAGAGAAATCCTGAACCGGGCGGATCATTCCTTTTTCTTATATATGAAATATGGGATTTCACTAAGTCAATTCTTAAGAAATATCTAACCAAACCATTTGTACTTACTTCAACAAAAGAAGCATGCGCATTTTCGAAAGAAGAAAATTTTTTGTCTTGATCCCAATTTAAGACTAAACAAGTCCGAACTAATTGAATACTTGTATCATAAATTCCCCTAATTGATTTTCCATTTCTAGAAAGAATATAATTTATAACTTTAAGTTGCAGATTATCTCTTTCTTGGAACATATCTTGGGGAAAAAGTTTTACTAAATTGATACCATCCGCTATTTCATATAAAATGACGGGTCGAACCAAAACAAAAGACTTTTTTTTTGTAATTGTGATCCATTGGACATAGATCCCATTTTTCATTTTTTTTGATTCTTTTAATTTTTTTTTTACCGTTCGGGGTGGTATCAAGATGGCACTGTGTCTGGATATTTTATCCATTTCTTCGGGAAAATAGATATCCCCGGAAAATATTTTGAATTCAATCTTTTTTTTTTTCTTCTCCATTCGGACCAATCCCCCTACTCGACTTCTTATATTAAAAGTGATTGGTGTATCTACTTCAACGATACTATTGTTCCGTACCATTATGAAAGAGGATTCTGGTAAAATATGCACTTCCTCGGGAATGAAAAAAAAGCGATCTACTTTGATTTGGTATTTTGGCTTAAATTCTTTAACTCCTTTATACTCAATTAAAAAATCCTCTTTTTTAAAAATGGAATTTATACCTAGAGTCCTATATTTAGTAATTCCTGAGCTCTTTGTTCGGTATTGAGGATCGTCGAAATAAGCAAGAACACTATTTCTACAAAAAATACCATTGATTGGTATTTCAATCGAGATACTGGAAGCTAACATTAGTTCTTTGTCTCGTTCTTGAATAGATTGGAATGGAAATGGAATGATGACTCTATTTCTCCGCCTCTTTGCTAATAAATACGTAGTATCATATAAAATAGCAGGATGTGTAAAATTACAATGATCTATACATATGATTTGATTAAATATTGAATAATCTGGAATCCTTCTTTCTTTTTTATCAGAAGGCTTGAAACGAAATAATTTATGTCTTACTTGATCATTACTTACTAAAAGGTTATAAATATCTCTTTCTCCAGTAGAAAGAAAATGGATGCTCATTTGATCTTGATCTTTTCGGAGTGAAAAAGAAATTGAACCGGACCTGTATGATTTTCCTGATAATATCCATAAATGACTTGTTTTTGGTAAAATATGGACATTACTATATCTAAATTCTGATGCATGGTACACATCGGTACTCCAATGCATTTCTCCTTCTAAATCAGAATAGACATGTTTTCGAACTTTTTCTTTTAAATTCAAAGTGTCTGTTCCTGCGCGAATCTCGGCAATCACTTGTTCTGATTTTACATATTGATTATTTTGAACTAATAGAAAACTTTTTGGTGGAATAGTAACATTATGTGTAATATCACCACTTTCAATAGTTACATACAAGTCTATATAACATAGAAAAGCAGGATGCCCGTGACGTGTACGTGTAGGATGAACCAAATCCTCATTGAATTTAATTTTTCCATTATAAGGTGCTCGCACATGTTCTGCAGTACCCCCAGTGAATACTCCGCCAGTATGAAAAGTTCTTAATGTTAGTTGAGTGCCAGGTTCTCCAATTGATTGACCCGCAATAATACCTACAGCTTCTCCTAATTCCACCAAGTGGCCATGAGTAGGACTTTGGCCATAACACAATCGGCAAATCCAAGAAGTATTCCTACAGGTAAAGGGGGTTCTAATAGATATTGGTTGTGTTTGAAAGGTTTTAAATCGATTGATAAGTCCAATTCCAATATCTTGATTTCTAATGGCAATGCATCGCGAACCTCTGTATATATCGTCTGCTAATACACGACCAATTAATGTTTGTATCCAAATTCTTTCCGGCATCATCCCATTCTGGGTATTCACCGAAATTCCTCTAAAGGTACCACAATCTGTTCGACGTACAACAATGTGTTGAACCACTTCAACAAGTCGGCGTGTAAGATATCCAGCATCTGATGTTCGTACAGCAGTATCTACAACCCCTTTCCGGGCTCCGTAGCAAGAAATTATATATTCTGTTAAAGATAGCCCTTCGCGTAAATTGCTTTGAATAGGTAAATCAATCATTTGTCCTTGTGGGTCCGACATTAATCCTCGCATACCTACTAATTGGTGTACTTGAGATGCATTTCCTCGAGCTCCCGAAAAAGACATTATATGGACTGGATTAAAGGGGTCGGTCATCCTAAAATTAGGATTCATTTCTTGTCGCAAATATTCACTTGTAGCATACCATATCTCAATGGATTGACGTAATTTTTCTACCGCATGTACATTCCCATAATGATGATGTTTTTCCAAAATCAAGCTTTGTTGTTCAGCATCTTGGACTAGCCACCCTTTAGAAGGTATTGTTAAAAGGTCATCAATTCCTAATGAAATGGATGTAGCCGTAGCTTGACGGAATCCCAGAGTCTTTACTTGATCCAGGATATGTGATGTATATGCCATTCCAAAGTGATCTATTAATCTACTAATAAGTCGTTTAATGGCAGTTCCACCTATCACTTTATTGTGAAAGACTAGATTGGCCCGTTCTGCCATAAGTACCTCCATATTCCACTCAGTGGGATTCGGTTCGACAATGGGTTTGAGTCAATGATTGGAAAACTTCCTTTTCTTATCTTGATTTGTATAGAAATTGAAAAACTAGGATCCTAGTTAAACCGGGAAGATCTGAATTTACAGCGGTATCTTAAATTAGCTTATCTTAGATATCAACCATCTATATAATTAGATATCATATGAATAGGCCCGGCAAAAACCTTGTATAGCTTCTTCGATTTCTCGATAAAAAGAAATATGACCAACAGTGGTTCGAATGTATATGGAACGAATTTCTTTTTTTTTACTTCTTACTACTAGATAATGCCCATAAATTTCATGATAGGTACCAAAAGATTCGTAGTGAACTTCGATAGGAACTTCTCTTGACGAAATAATGCGTTGATCTAGTCGCCACCGGAGCCACAAAGGACTATCGAAGTTTATTCTTTTCTGTTGATAAGCTCCAATTGCATCATAGGAATTACAAAAAAAAGGTTCTTTTTTTTTCGTATACTTATATTTATTATCTCGAATTCTTTCATTTTTCGAATTTCTACAATTCCATGGATTATACCTATTTGAATAAATACCTCGGCGATTTCCATTCGTTAATACGTAAAGTCCAATAAGCATATCTTGAGTTGGTACAGAAATAGGATCCCCAATAGCCGGAGACAAAAGGTTCGTATGAGAAAACATAAGTAAACGAGCTTCTGCTTGAGCTTCTAAAGATAAGGGCACATGAACCGCCATTTGATCCCCATCAAAGTCTGCATTGAATCCCTTACAAACTAATGGATGCAAACAAATAGCACGCCCCTCTACTAAAATGGGTTGGAATGCCTGTATACCTAATCTATGCAGAGTAGGTGCTCTATTCAGCAATACGGGATGTCCCTGCATAACTTCTTGAAGTACTTCCCATACAATCGGTTCTTTTTCTCGAATTTTATTCTTAGCAATTCCTATGTTCGAAGCAAAATGTTTTCGAATTAGACCACGAATTAGAAATGTTTGGAAAAGTTCTATTGCTATTTCGCGGGGTAAT